AATAAGATGCCTGAAGAAAAAGGGTTATTTTGATAGAATAAATTATGCAATTACTGTTCTTATTATAAATAAGAGAATTAAACTTTTCTTTAAATATCAAAAATTTATGTGCATCATACACTAATTTATAAAAAGATAAGCTAATTAAGCTATTAGGTTCATACCCTAAACATAGAAGTAAAATCTTCTTCTTTTTAATTATTATAAATTCAACAAAATTATTATTTAATACTACTATAATTATTGGGGTTATAGTTTGTATTTGTTCTAATAATTGAATAATAATATGGTCTGGGCTGGAAATTAGATTAATTTCTTTTTTACCTTTAATAATTAGATCAAACTCATTAAGATCTGAGTCTATAATAAAATATTTTATTATTCAAAGAATAAGATCATCAATTTTAATATTTGGTATGTTGTTTTTAATAATAATAATCAAAATGAGTTTGTTTATTATAGTTATTTCATTGTTATTAAAGATTGGTATGGCCCCATTTCATAATTGAGTTTTAAGTGTTATTGAGGGAATTACTTATGAATCTATTTTTATTTTATTAACATTAATAAAAATTTCACCTCTTATAATTTTATCTTATATTAATTTAACTATATGAATTCCTATTATAATATCTTTAATTTTAGGATCAATTTTAGGTATTAACCAAAATTCTGTTCGAAAAATTTTAGGTTATTCATCAATTTATAATTTAGGTTTTACTTGTTCATGTATTAATGAAATATCATTATGATTAATTTATATACTAATTTATATATTTATGTTGATATGTATCATCTTAATAATAACAAAATTAAATATTTATTATTTAAATCAAATTATAATTAATGAATTTAATTTAAAAACCAAAACTTGTTTTTGATTAATAATAATATCTTTTGGAGGAGTTCCCCCAATATTAGGTTTTTTAAGAAAATTAATACTATTCGAATTTATTATTATAAATAATCAAATGTTAATTTTAATAATAATACTAATTTCATCCCTAATTGTTATGTTTTACTATATTCGATGTACTTATATATCAATTATGTTTAGTTCAATTTTAATAAAATGAAATTTATTTTCATTAAGATATTCAATGATTATTCTTACTTTAATTAATATTTTAATATTGTCATTAATAATTTTTATTAAATCTTTATCCTAAGATTTTAAGTTATTTAAACTATTAACCTTCAAAGTTAAATATACTAATTTTAAGTAAATCTTAGATAAAGATCAATATTAAATTTGCAATTTAATGTTTTTATTAAACTATAAGATTTATTAAGAGAATAGTTAATTCTTAAATAAATTTACAATTTATTACTTTAATCAGACACCTTAATCAAAATGAACAAATGATTATTTTCTACTAATCATAAAGATATCGGAACAATATATTTCATTTTTGGGATTTGATCAGGAATAATTGGAATAATACTTAGAATTATTATTCGTATTGAATTAGCTCAGCCTGGGCCGTTTATTAATAATGATCAACTTTATAATGTGATTGTAACATCACATGCTTTTATTATAATTTTTTTTATAGTTATACCAATTATAATTGGTGGGTTTGGTAATTGACTTCTCCCACTTATAATTGGGGCTCCAGATATAGCATTTCCTCGAATGAATAATATAAGATTTTGACTTCTACCTCCATCATTAATTCTTTTATTAATTAGAAGAACAGTTGAAATAGGGGCTGGAACAGGTTGAACAGTTTACCCCCCATTATCATCCAATATTGCTCATTCAGGAGCTAGAGTAGATTTAACAATTTTTTCTTTACACTTAGCTGGTATTTCATCCATTCTTGGTGCTGTAAATTTTATTACAACTGTATTAAACATACGAAGAACTGGAATAAATTTAGATTGTACTCCTTTATTTGTTTGATCAGTTGTAATTACTGCTTTATTATTACTTCTTTCATTACCAGTTCTAGCTGGTGCTATTACAATATTATTAACTGATCGTAATATTAATACTAGATTTTTTGACCCGTCGGGGGGTGGGGACCCTATTTTATATCAACACTTATTTTGATTTTTTGGGCATCCTGAAGTTTATATTCTTATTTTACCTGGATTTGGGTTAATTTCACATATTATTACTCAGGAAAGTGGTAAAAATGAATCTTTTGGATATATTGGGATAGTATATGCTATACTTTCAATTGGATTATTGGGATTCGTTGTTTGAGCTCATCATATATTTACTGTTGGGATAGATGTGGATACCCGCGCATATTTTACATCAGCTACAATAATTATTGCAGTACCTACAGGGATTAAAGTATTTAGATGAATAGCAACAATACATGGGGTATCCACCAAGATTAGAATTTCAATAATATGATCTTCAGGGTTTGTGTTTCTATTTAGAATAGGTGGCTTAACTGGTATTATTTTATCAAATTCATCAATTGATGTAATTTTACATGATACTTACTATGTTGTTGCCCATTTTCATTATGTATTATCTATAGGAGCAGTTTTTGCTATTATAGCAGGGTTTATTCAATGATATCCATTATTTACAGGTTTAACAATAAACCCAAAATGATTAAAAATACAATTTTTAACAATATTTTTAGGAGTAAATTTAACATTTTTTCCACAACATTTCTTAGGGTTAAGAGGCTTGCCTCGACGATATTCTGATTATTCAGATTTTTACACCTTATGAAATACTATTTCTTCAATTGGAAGACTTATTTCATTAATTAGCGTAATAATTATAGTTTTTATTATCTGAGAAAGAATAATTTCAAAGCGTATTGCATTGTTTGCTAATAATAATCTATCCTCAATAGAGTGATTACAAAAATTACCCCCAGAAGAACATTCTTACTATGAACTTCCTTTAATAATTAAATAAATCTAATATGGCAGATTAGTGCATTGAATTTAAGATTCATTTATAAATATTATTATTTTATTGGAAATTTCATCATGAATAACTTTATCATTTCAAGATGCTGTATCCCCAATTATAGAACAATTAATCATATTCCATGATCATACTATAATAATTATTATAATAATTACTGTAATTGTTAGATATATAATAACAACACTTTTTATTAATAAATTTGTTAATCGATTATTACTAGAGGGTCAAATAATTGAATTAATTTGAACTATTATACCAGCATTTTTATTAATTTTTATTGCTTTACCCTCACTTCGAATTTTATACTTATTAGAAGAAATTAATAACCCATTAATTACAATTAAAGCTGTTGGTCATCAGTGATTTTGATCTTACGAATATTCAGATTTTAAAAAAATCGAATTTGATTCATATATAAAACCAACCAATGAACTAGAATTAAATGAATTCCGATTATTAGATACAGATAACCGTATTACATTACCTTATAATATTAATACACGAATTTTAGTAACATCTACTGATGTTATTCATTCATGAACAATTCCTTCATTAGGTATTAAAATTGATGCGTCCCCTGGACGAATTAATCAAGGAAGTATTATAATAAATCGCCCTGGGTTATATTTTGGTCAATGTTCCGAAATTTGTGGGGCTAACCATAGATTTATACCAATTGTTATAGAAAGAATTAATTTAAAATCCTTTATCTTATGATTAAATAAATATTCATTAAGACACTTAAAGGCAAGTATTGGTCTCTTAAACCAAATAATGATAATTTAGCAAATATCCTTAATGAAGAGTTTAGTTTATTAAAAACATTAATTTGTCAAATTAAAAAAATTAATTTTAATAATTCTTTTTGCCACAAATAGCCCCAATATGATGAACATTTTTAATAATTATGTTTGTATCTACATTTATATTAATAATATCTATACTATATTTTAATATAATAAGAAAGTCAATACCATTAATAAAAAAACAAACTACTCAAATAAATTGAAAGTGATAGGTAATTTATTTTCTGTTTTTGATCCGTGTACAGGGATTTTTTCTATAAATTGAATCAGAATTATAATTTTTATATTTATAACCCCAAAAAATTTTTGATTTTTAAAAAATAAAAATTCAATTATTTTTAATAATTTATTAATAAAACTCCATTCTGAATTAACTTCATTAATAAAATATAAGGGAATAAGATTAATTATATTAAGTATATTTATTATAATTTTATTTAATAATATTATAGGATTATTACCATATATTTTCACTGCATCTTCACATTTAGTTTTTTCAATCTCATTAGCTTTACCTATATGAATAGGGTTCATAATTTATGGTTGGGTAAACAATACAAACCATATATTTATACATTTAGTTCCAATTGGAACCCCTTCTATTTTAATACCATTTATAGTATTAATTGAAACTATTAGAAACTTAATTCGTCCTGGATCATTAGCGGTTCGTTTGACAGCAAATATAATTGCTGGTCATTTATTAATATCATTATTAGGAAATAATATGGGAAATAGAATATTAATAATTTCCTGTATAATTTTATTTATTATTTTAATAGTATTTGAAACTGCTGTAGCCTTAATTCAATCCTATGTATTTATAACATTAACAAATTTATATTCAAGAGAAGTTTAAATGAATAATCATCCATTCCACCTAGTTAATAATAGCCCTTGACCTATTACTGGATCAATTGGGGTAATAACACTTACTTCTGGTATAATTATATGATTCCATAAAATTAATATAAACTTATTTATTTTAGGATTTATCATTATTATTTTAACAATAATTCAATGATGACGTGATGTTATTCGAGAATCAACTTTTCAAGGACTTCATACTAAAAAAGTTGTAACAAGAATAAAATTAGGTATAATTTTATTTATTATTTCAGAAGTATTATTTTTTTCTTCATTCTTTTGAGCCTTCTTTCATAGAAGCCTCTCCCCTACAATAGAAATTGGATTAAATTGACCTCCAATAGGAATTAAAACATTTGACCCTATAAATATCCCAATATTAAATACTATAATTTTATTATCCTCTGGTATTACAATAACCTGAGCTCATAATTCAATTGTAAATAAAAATTATACTCAGATGATTCAAAGAACAATATTAACAATTTATCTTGGAATTTATTTTTCAATTCTACAACTATATGAATATATAGAATCACCATTTTGTATTTCAGATTCTATTTATGGGAGAACATTTTTTATAAGAACGGGATTTCACGGTATTCATGTAATAATTGGAACAATTTTTATTATTGTATCATTAATACGAATAATTAATTTACATTTTTCTAGAAATCATCATGTGGGATTTGAAGCATCAGCTTGATACTGACATTTTGTAGATGTTGTATGACTTTTTTTATATATTACAGTTTATTGATGGGGTAAATATTCTTTTATTATAAAAAGTATAACAAGCTTCCAACTTGAAGGTTTAAATATTTAAAAAGAATAATCAATAAATTACTACTATTTATAACAATTATTATTTTATTAATTATATTAATTTCTATACTAATTTTGATTGTTAGAAAAAAATCAATTATTGATTTGCAAAAATCAACTCCATTTGAATGTGGATTTAATCCAATATCTTATAAACGACTACCATTTTCAATTCATTTCTTTTTAATTGCAGTAATTTTTTTAATTTTTGACATTGAAATTATTATTATTATTCCAATAATTTTTACATTAAAGTCCTCAATATTAATATATTGACTAATTACATCAACTATATTTGTATTAATCTTAATTTTAGGTTTATTTCATGAATGATATAATGGGATACTAAATTGAACAACATAATATTGGATTATATTTAATAATAATACTTGATTTGCAATCAAGAAGTGCTAAAATAGCTAATCTTAGTAAAGAAGTAAAAATAAATACATTTAGTTTCGACCTAAAATATAGGGAATAATATACCCCTTACTTTAATTGAAGCCAAAAACTAGAGGTAACTTATTGTTAATAAGAAAATTGAATATTTATTCCAATTAAAAGAGATTGGGAAAAAAAATAGCTGCTAACTAATTTTTTAAGCGGTTAAACTCCGTTTGTCTCTTATATTTATATAGTTTATAAAAACACTTTATTTTCATTAAAGAAATAGTTAAATGTTAACTTATAAATTATTTTAAGAAAATTATTCTCATTAATATCTTCAATATTATGCTCTGATATAAGCTATTAAAATATATTATATATATAAACCATATTAAAAAAGAGATTAAAAAAACCCTTAAATTATTTGAAGAATAATATTGAACAAAATTTGATAATTTTAATAAATAAAAAGATAAACCATTACCCCCATAATATTCCCCTCATGCAGAAACTTGGTAAGAACTTATAATAGATGATTTATAAGTCAATTTAAATATAAAAAAAGAATACCCAAATATAAATCATATATAACTATTAAATAAATAGTAATTTAATATAAATATATATTTAAAGTTACAAAATTCTAAGCCCAATCACAAACCTAAAATTACAATAAATAAAGATATTATTTTAATTTTAAATGGTAAAACAATATAAGTTATATCAAAATTCATAAATCATATTAATATACCTCCAGTAAAAATTGAAAAGAGTGTTAAAATAAAAATTCTAATTTTTATTAAATTAAAATTGTCATTGATAAAATTATAACAAATAAAATTATAATTACAAATCATAGAATAATAAAATAAACGAGATCTATAACATGCCGTTAAACCTAATGAAAAATAAAATATTAAAAAAATAATAAAGTTTAATCTATTAAAAGATATATTTTCAATTAAAAAATCTTTGGAATAAAACCCTGAAAGAAATGGAATTCCACAAAGTGTTAATCTAGAAATATTAAAACAAGAAGTTGTGAACGGTATAAAAATACAAACAGAACCTATTATACGAATATCTTGATTATCATTTATATAAAAGATAAAAATACCAGAACAAAGAAATAAAAGAGACTTAAATATAGCATGAGTTAATAAGTGAAAAAATGATAAGTCTACTATTCCAAAAAATAATGATCTTATTATAAGACCTAATTGTCTTAAAGTAGATAAAGCGATAATTTTTTTTAAATCAAATTCATAGCTAGCACATAATGAAGAAAAAATTATAGTTATTATTCTAATAAACAAAAAAATATAATTTCTAAAATTAAATGTATTATAAAAACGAATTAATAAATAGACCCCTGCAGTTACAAGCGTAGAAGAATGAACTAAAGATGATACAGGGGTAGGTGCTGCTATTGCAGCTGGTAGTCAACAAGAAAAAGGAATCTGAGCACTTTTAGTAAAACAAGAAATAATAACTATATAACAAATATAGCTATTAAAAAAGCTTTCATAATAAATAAAATGTCATCTACCGTAAGATATAATTCAACAAATAGAAATAAGTAAGCCAATATCACCTAAACGATTAGTTAAGCAAGTAATTAAACCAGCTAAATATCTTTTTATTGATCTGTAATAAATTACAAGACAATAAGAAACTAAACCTAACCCATCTCAACCTAATATAATTCTTACTAAATTTGGTCTTATAATTATTAAAATTATTCTAATAATAAATAGAATAACCAAAAAAAGAAAGCGATTAGATGAATATCTATAAATACCAATATAATTAATTCTGTATAAAATTACTATAGAAGAAATAAATAAAACAACTGAACTAAAAATTAATGAAATTCAATCTAATAAAATTACATAATACACTGGAACTGAATTCAAAAGAAAAATTTTTCATTCAAATAATATAGTGTAATCCATATATATAAATATTAACCCTAAAGTAAAAAAAATTATTGATATTAATAATATAATTATAAATCAATAAAAATAAAAATTAATTTTTATCAAAACTTAAGGACATTAGTCATCTAAGAAACCACAATTCTTTATTTTAATAAAATACTTAAATTATCAAAAGTATACTGATAAAATTATTATAATTAAAACTAAAGGAACTAAATGAATTATTATTAAAATATATTCTCGAACCGTACATTCAGAACAACTATATATATAATGAAATTTTCCATGTTGTGTAAATCTAAATAAATAAAATCTAAAACAAGCAGCAAAAAAAGAAATTAGTAAAATATAGTAAATAGAATTTTTTCAATAAAAAATTATTCTGTTTATAATAAAAATTTCTCTAATAAAATTAATACTGGGGGGACAACTTATATTAAAAGAGCAAAATATAAACCAAATTATACATATTCTAGGTATATATAATATAAATCCTTTATTTAATATAAATCTACGTCTTAATATACGTTCATATGAAATATTTGCTAAACAAAAAAGACCTGATGAACAAAGTCCATGCCCCAATATTATTAAATATGACCCATATAACCCAAATTTTGTTATAGTTAATAAACCTATAAGACTTATACCCATATGGGCTACTGAGGAATAAGCAATTAAACATTTTACATCCCCCTGAATTAAACAAATTAAACTAACAGAAATTGAACCTACAATAGACAAGGTAAATCATAAATAACTATATTTATAAAAAATATTTTCATAAATAAATATAAAACGAATTAATCCGTAACCCCCAATTTTTAATATTAAACCTGCTAAAATTATTGAGCCAGAAATTGGTGCTTCAACATGAGCTTTTGGTAACCAAAAATGCAATATAAATATAGGTAACTTAACTAAAAAAGCAAAGATTATACAAAAATGTATAATAAAAGAATAAGATACCCCATAATTTATATCAAAGAATATACTTCTATAATTAAAGTATAAAAATAAAATAACTATTAAAAGAGGGAGTGATGCAAATAAAGTATAAAAAAACAAGTATAAACCTGAAATTAAACGCTCAGGTTGATATCCTCAACCAAAAATTAAAATTATTAAAGGAATTAAACTAAATTCAAAAAAAATATATATTATAAATATATTTAAAAAACTAAAAACAAGAATTAAACATAAACAAAGAATTAAATTTATTAAAATAAAAATATTATTATTATAAAGAAGATAAATTTTTGATCTAGCAAAAATTATTAATGAAGAAATTAAAAGACTTAAAATAATTAAACCATATGAAATATAATCTATTCCAAAATAATAAGAAATATTAGAAAAATATAGATTACAATTACATAAACAAAAAAAGGTAATTAATATAATAATTATAAACTGAATTAAATATCAAACATTACTTAAAAATAATAAAGGGGTCATAAAAAAGAGATAAATAATAAATTTTATCATAAAAAAAGAGAATTTATATAATCATTACCATGGAAACGAATTATTCTTACCAAAACTCTTAGACCTAGCACCCCCTCGCAAACATAAAAAGTTATTATATAAATATATAAATAAAAATTTGAAGTAAAAAATATTAAACAATAAATTATAATTAAAAATAAAAGTGATAATACTATAAATTCTAATCTTAATAAACATAAAAGTAAATGTTTACGAATAAAAATTAAAGAAAAACAAGAAAAAATAAATAAATAAGAAAAAAAAAACAAATTCATTAGTTTTAATAATTTAATAAAAATATTAGTTTTGTAAACTAAATTTAGGTACTAAGCCTTTAAAATATCAGTATAATGTAATTAAATTACATATCTTAGATATCCAAAATCCATATTATTATAAACTATATACTGAAATTAAAATAATATTAATTAAATTAATAACATTAATAGTAACAATAATTCCATTCTTAATAAATCCCTTAAGAATAGGTGTAATCTTATTAATTCAAACATTATTAATAACAATGTTAATAAATAAAATAATGTTTTCCTCATGATTTGCAATAATTACATTCCTAATAATAGTAGGTGGTTTACTTATTTTATTTACATATATAAGTAGAATCGCATCTAATGAAAAATTTAAACTAAAGCTAAATTTAACTACTATACTAATCATTATAATTATAATTTCAGAAGAAATAATTAATGAAAATCAAATTAATGAATTACAAGATTTAACGAATATAACAATAGAATATTATTCTATAATTAAATTATATAATAAAAAATCTATATTATTAACAATTATTTTAGTAATATATTTATTATTGACTATAATTGTTGTATCAAAAATTGTAAAACATCATGAAGGGCCCTTGCGATCTAAAAATTATGAAAAAATCAATCTTTAAATCTAACCAACTTCTTAAAATTATTAATAATTCGTTAATTGACTTACCAGCCCCTATAAATTTATCTGCATGGTGAAATTTTGGTTCCCTTTTAGGAATATGCTTGTTTATTCAATTAATTTCTGGTATTTTATTATCTATACACTACACATCAAATGTAGAGATAGCATTTAATAGTGTTAATCATATTACACGAAATGTAAATTATGGTTGATTAATGCGTACACTACATTCAAATGGAGCATCATTATTCTTTATTTGTATATATTTACATACAGGGCGGGGTATATATTATGGTTCATATAAATATAAATTAACATGAATTGTTGGAATACTTATTATATTAATAACAATAGCTACAGCATTCTTAGGATATGTTTTACCATGAGGACAAATATCATTTTGGGGGGCAACAGTAATTACTAATTTAATATCAGCAATTCCATACATTGGGTTAATATTAGTAAACTGAATCTGGGGGGGATTCGCAGTAGATAATGCAACATTATCACGATTTTTTAGTTTACACTTCCTATTACCATTCATTGTATCTATAATAGTTATTATTCATTTATTTTTTTTACATTTAACTGGATCAAGAAATCCTATTGGGATAAATTCAAATATTGATAAAATTCCATTTCATCCTTACTTTACTATTAAAGATTTACTAGGATTTATAATTGTATTAACTTCATTATTAATACTAAATATATTAGAACCTTACATATTATCAGACCCTGATAACTTTACCCCAGCAAATCCAATAGTAACCCCAATTCATATTCAACCAGAATGATACTTCCTATTTGCATATGCAATTCTGCGGTCTATCCCTAATAAATTAGGAGGGGTAATAGCATTATTTTTATCAATTGTAATTTTATTAATTATACCATTTTCAATAAAAATAAAATTTAAAGGTATCACCTTTTATCCTATTAGTCAAATAAATTTTTGAATTTTCGTTTGTGTAGTAATTTTATTAACATGAATTGGAGCCCGTCCTGTGGAAAGACCTTACACATCCACAGGAATAATTTTAACTGTATTTTATTTTATATACTTTATTACAGACCCTGTAATTACTAAAATATGAGATAAATTATTAAACTAGTTATTTAGCTTATATTTAATTTTAAAGCAAATATTTTGAAAATATTAGAAAGAGAAATTTAATAACTTTACAAAAAAAAATGATAAAAAATTAAAGACTTAATAAATATAAAAAAAATAATATAATTTAAACTCATAGGTAAATAACACTTTCAAGCTAGATATATTAATTTATCATATCGATACCGAGGTAAAGAACAACGAACTCAAATAAAAACAAAACAAAAAAAAATCAACTTTAAATAAAAAATAAAAAAAATATAATCACCACCAAAAAAAATTATATTAGTAATTAAACATATAAAAATAATTCTAGAATATTCTGAAATAAAAAGAAGAGCAAACCCACCAGAACCATATTCAATATTAAATCCAGAAACTAACTCTCTTTCTCCTTCAGAAAAATCAAAGGGGGAGCGGTTAGTTTCAGCTAAACAACAAGAAAATCAACAAAAAAATATAGGAATCGAAAAAAAAATAAATCAACAGTTAAATTGAATTTTAAAGAAATCAATTAAACTATAACTATCTACTAAAAGAAAATAGCTAAGTAAAATTAATGATAAAGAAACTTCATAGGAAATTGCCTGAGAAACACTTCGAATACAACCTAATATAGAGTATATACTATTTGAAGATCAACCACAAATAATTAATCCATACACCCCAATACTGGAAATACATAAAAAAAATAACATTGAGTAATTAAATTCAATTAAATTAATATAATAGGGAAATAAACATCAAATAAATAAGGATTGAATTAATCTATAAATAGGACAAACATAATAAATAAATATATTAGAATTTATAGGTCAACAATGTTCCTTTAAAAATAATTTAAATCCGTCGCTAAATGGTTGTAATAAGCCTAAAAAACCAACCTTATTAGGGCCTTTACGAATTTGTATATAACTAAGAAATTTACGCTCTAATAAAGTAAAAAAACCAACAGAAATTATAACTATAATAAGCAAAATTAATGAACTTAAATAAATAATAATTGATTGTATAACTATACATTATTAAATTCTAAATTTAAAGCACTAATCTGCCAAATCAATAATATAATTCAATATTTACAAAAAAAATTGACTCTTTAGGTCCTTTCGTACTATAAAGAAAATTTATTTTAAGATAGAAACCAACCTGGCTTACACCGGTTTGAACTCAAATCATGTAAGAATTTAAAAGTCGAACAGACTTAGTAATGAAAAACCTGCCCCTCATACTTATCTTAATTCAACATCGAGGTCGCAAACTTTAATATAAATATGAACTCCCCATTAAAATTACGCTGTTATCCCTAAGGTAACTAAAACTTATAATCTAAATCAAGGATCAAAAAAATCATAAATTAATGAATAAATAAAATAAAGTTAAAATTTATTTGTCACCCCAACAAAAAAACAATTAAAATATTAATAAAAATTTTACTAAAAATTTAATATTTTAATTATAATAAAGTTCTATAGGGTCTTTTCGTCCCTAAAAATCAATTAAGCTTTTTTACTTAATAATAAAATTTTAATACTAAAATAAAAAAAATAAATCTCTCATTTATCCATTCATACAAGTCAACAATTAAATGACTAATTATTATGCTACCTTTGCACAGTCAAAATACTGCAGCCATTTAATTATTTATCATAGGGCAGAATTTACCTTTAATTTAATCTAAAAGAAATGTTTTTGATAAACAGTTGAAGATTAAATTTGTCGAATTAATTATATTTAAATTAAAAATTATACTAATTTAATCATTAATTAATTTAATTAAAAATTAATTAAAATAATTTAGTAATAATATAAATATAAAAAAATTAGAAATATAAATTATAATCTATTAAGAACTAAATAAAAGATTTTAAATTAAAAAATAATTAATTAATAAAAATTTTAAACAATAAAAAAGATTATCCCAAATTATATATAATTAACAAATTATATAAAAAATATAAACATTAATTATCAATTAAATTGAAATCCTAAATAACCAGATATAATAAATGGGCGAATAGAATATCACTACCATAATAAGCTAATTAATATTAATACAACAATAAAAAAAAACATAATATAGATACCATTTTTTCGGGAAAGAAAAATAAATAATAAATTAAATTAACCCTGATACAAAAGGTACTAATAAATTTTATTAAACTTTTATAAAAATTACTTGACAGTAAATATTAAATTATTATTTCTAAATAATACTATAAAAAATATATTTAAATGTTAATTATTAATAGAATAAAAAATCAGATAAAATAATTTATTTTCATATTAATGTAAATAATAAGCTTTAAATATAAGCTATAATCTGAACATTCTAGATTCACCTTCCGGTAAAACTACTTTGTTACGACTTATCTCATTTTATTGAGAGTGACGGGCGATATGTACATAATTTAGTGCTAAATTCAAAATAATTAATATATTAAAATTACTAATAAATCCTTTTTCAAAAAAATTATAAATTATTTTTTCAATATAAATATAAATAATGTAACCCATATTTACCTAAATAAAACTGCACCTTGACCTAATATAAAATATTAATATAATAGAAAATTTCTTTATAAAACACTCCAATATATAGCGATATACAAATAAAATTTAGGTAAAAATTATTGTGGTGTATCAATTAAAATACAGGTTCCTCTAAAAAGATAAATTACCGCCAAATTCTTTGAGTTTTATAGAACCTAACTATTAATATTCAGGGAAAAATTTAAATAAAAAATAATAGGGTATCTAATCCTAGTTTAAAAATTAGACTTAATATTAATAAAAAAGATATTCATTATAAATATAAATTCCACCTAAATAAATATACATTTTAATCAATAAAAAAATAAATACAATTAACCAAAAATATTAATTTAAAAAATTTGTATAACCGCGAATGCTGGCACAAAATTTAATCTAATTTAATTAAATTTCAAAATAAAAATAAAAATATTAATAAAATAGATTACTGCAAAATAATAATTTATACTTAAACATATAATTAATTTAAAATAATTAACAATATAAGCCAGAATCAAACTTATTGATTTATTATAAATAATCAGGATGGCAATATTATATAATATATATATTTAATATAAAAAAAAAAAAAAAAAAAAAGGGAAAGGGAAAGGGATAATATTATTAATTAATTAATTGCAAATAACAAATCTCCCTTAATTGGTAAATTAAATTACCTTAAATATAAAATAACTAATAATGTTATTAATTGGGGTAACAACATTATTATTATTATTATTATATGTTACTTGAATCACTTAATGGCAAATAGTAAACTTCCCCTAATTGGGAAATTAATTACCTTAAATATTTATACTAATAAATTTTATCATCTAAATATCTAAAGTAACTAATAATAATGTTATTAATTGGGGTAATAACATTATTATTATATGTTAATTGCATTAATTAATTGCAAATAACAAATCTCCCTTAATTGGTAAATTAAATTACCTTAAATATAAAATAACTAATAATGTTATTAATTGGGGTAACAACATTATTATTAATTAATTAATTGCAAATAACAAATCTCCCTTAATTGGTAAATTAAATTACCTTAAATATAAAATAACTAATAATGTTATTAATTGGGGTAACAACATTATTATTATTATTATTATATGTTACTTGAATCACTTAATGGCAAATAGTAACCTTATAATATAATACTAAATATTACTTATTAATTTTATTATTATTATTTCTTATTATAAATTAATCTTATATTAATACAATTATTATTATATACTAAAATTCTTATATTAATTCTTATGTATATATAATTAAATAATTATTTTTAAATAATCAAACTAATACTAAAATTATAAATTACTTATTGTTATTTTAAATTAATAATATTTAATAATAATCTATAAATCAAATAGATTTTTTACATTCTCTTAATTTATCTACAACCCCCTTTCTTTTTTTTTTTTGTTCACAAAAAAGAAAGGGGGTTAAATGCTAATAAATCTTATTATTATCATCTCTTATTATAAATTAATCTTATATTAATTTAATTATTATTATATACTAAATTTATTATTAATTTTTATTATATATTAACATTATTATATATTATAACATTATTATATATTATATTAATATTATTATATATTATATTATTATTATATATTAACATTATTATATATTATATTAATATTATTAATAATTAAATCTACCCTTTATATAGGGTAGATTTATTATTATATATTAATATTATTATATATTATATTAATATTATTATATATTATATTATTATTATATATTAATATTATTATATATTATTCTATTATGTGTTAATATTATATTTAATATAAATTAAATCAAAAATAAAATAATTTTTTTTTTAATAATGCCATTACTAATAATTTAAATAATAGATAATA